AGATATGATATATTGTTCATATTGTTGTAGCAACTGAAATTGAAATCTTTTTTTTTATTTAATTTTTTATTTAAAAAGTATGCTTCTAAGTTGTCAATCGAAATAAAAAAGAAAGGGTATGGATAAATGGAAGGATGAGAGAAAGAAAAAGAATATTCATGATATAGAATTCCAATATGTAAGGTCTATGAGTCATCTCATAAAAAAGCTGTGTAATAAAGCATCAATACGGATTCATCATTAAATGGATCTACTCATCGAACAAAAAATAAAGAGCTTGGAGCCAATAAAGGCTAAGAATATTGACTCAAGAACTAATAGCTCCATTGTAGAATTCAGACCTAACCATTAAGTGAGAAGTGATGGGAACGATGGAACCTGTGAATTCAAAAGATTCTAGTGAAAATGAATTCGAATGATTCATGGATCGGGATGGCGGAACCGACCAGAGACCAATTCATCTATTCGGAAAAGTTATGAACTAATGATAGAACTGAAATAGGAATTGAAAGAGTAAATATTCGCCCGCGAAAACTTTATTTTCTTGGATTGCTAAATTTGGGTCAATCCAATACGATAAAGAGTAAAACAAAAGAAAGATTCGTTTTAACATTCTAAAATAGATAAATATAAGAAAAAAATAGTGATTTAATATATTATATTTATTTGTCTGTTATTTAATTTATTTATCTATCAATTATTTAATTTATTTATCTATATTTAATTTATTTATCTATCCAGATATACAAATTCATAATAGATTTGATCTAATCCACGATTCAGTATATTATTTATTAAATACATGTATATATCTGAATTGAATTATCTGAAATGAATTCAAAATCTTGAATTTGAATTCATTTTATTCGCGAGGAGCTGGATGAGAAGAAACTCTCACGTCCAGTTCTGTAGTAGAGATGGAATTCAAAACAAACCATCAACTATAACCCCAAAAGAACCAGATTCCGTAAACAACATAGAGGAAGAATGAAGGGAATATCTTATCGAGGTAATGATATTTGTTTTGGTAAGTACGCTCTTCAGGCACTTGAACCCGCTTGGATCACATCTAGACAAATAGAAGCAGGTCGACGGGCAATGACACGAAATGCCCGTCGCGGTGGAAAAATATGGGTCCGTATATTTCCAGATAAACCAGTTACAGTAAGACCCGCAGAAACACGTATGGGTTCAGGTAAAGGCTCTCCCGAATATTGGGTAGCTGTTGTTAAACCAGGTCGAATCCTTTATGAAATGGGTGGAGTAACAGAAAATATAGCCAGAAGGGCTATTTCAATAGCAGCGTCCAAAATGCCTATACGAGCTCAATTCATCATTTCGGGATAAAAAAGAAATAGGCCTTGGGTAAAAAATAGCGGGTGCAGGTTTCTTTTTTTTGACATTGGACAAACAATATTTCTTTTTTTCTTCGACCTTTGTATTGTAAAAAACAGATAAAAAAATGATATGATTCAACCTCAGACCCATTTGAATGTAGCAGATAACAGCGGGGCTCGAGAATTGATGTGTATTCGAATCATAGGAGCTAGCAATCGTCGATATGCTCATATTGGTGACGTTATTGTTGCTGTGATCAAAGACGCAGTTCCAAACATGCCTCTAGAAAGATCAGAAGTGGTTAGAGCTGTAATTGTCCGTACTTGTAAAGAACTTAAGCGTGACAACGGTATTATAATACGATATGATGACAATGCTGCAGTTGTGATTGATCAAGAAGGAAATCCAAAAGGAACGCGAGTTTTTGGTGCGATTGCCCGAGAATTGAGACAGTTTAATTTTACTAAAATAGTTTCATTAGCTCCCGAGGTATTATAAAATGAGACCACGATATGGTTATAATATGGTTATATATAATATGGTTCATAGTAGGGTATTTAAAAGAAATAGATTAAGATTCATTTAGTAGATTTTGTCTCACGTATATACCTTTCAAAATTAATATTCATAAACAAATACGTAAAAAAAAAAAGAAAAACATGTTGATTATATCCAAATTTGGAGGCACCAATAATTTTAATTAATCATGGGTAGTGATACTATTGCTGACATAATAACCTCTATACGAAATGCCGATATGTATAGAAAAAGCGTGGTTCGAGTAGCATCTACAAATATCAGCCAAAGTATTGTTAAAATACTTTTACGAGAGGGTTTTATCGAAAACGTGAGAAAACATCGAGAAAACAACAAATCTTTTTTGGTTTTAACCCTACGACATAGACGGAATAGGAAAAGGACTTATAGAAATGTTTTAAATTTAAAACGGATCAGTCGGCCGGGTCTACGAATCTATTCTAACTATCAAAGAATTCCTAGAATTTTAGGTGGGATGGGGGTTGTAATTCTTTCTACCTCTCTGGGTATAATGACAGACCGAGAGGCTCGACTAGAAAGAATAGGCGGAGAAATTTTGTGTTATATATGGTAATCCTTCTAATATACGAATTCAATACGAAACTTCTTATTTGTGAAAAAGAAA